GCGATAGTCTACCTTGAGTAGGACCATAGGGATCTTATGTTTGTGGCGAAAGATAAGTGGTTCTGTCACAACCAAGAAAGTTTCTATGAGTGAGCGACCCTTGATAAACGCCGATTGATACGTGTCAATGTCAATAAGTGGATGAGTGTTGTTAAAGACAATGTTTGTTCCTCTTCTTTGAAACGATTTTCATGAATATCGAGATGATACTGATTGGCCTGAAATCCTCGACGGTGTTGGCATCTTTTTTCTTTGGGAGGAGAGTGATGGATGCCTGGGTTAGCCTCCAAACATAAAGGCCATTGCTATGAAAGAGCTGCAAGAGAGAAAGCAGTTGCGGGTGGATGATGTCCCAGAAGGCTTGGATTACACAGATTCTACCAGAGGATGTTGAGATGCTCCCATTGCAACTCACTGATGGAGAAGAACTGGAGAGCTCAGCTAGAGCTGGAGGAGGTGGTAGTACCAGTTCCCTACTGGTACCAGTGGTGGCTTGATCACTTCAAATTGGAGGGACTATTGGGCCAAATTCCCAGACTGTAAAAAAAGGTTTTCTTTTCTGATATATCGGAGGTTTTGTGTGCAGAGGCCGCCAGGTTGAAGTTGGATGTTGCTTTTGTAGTTCCCAGTGAAGGATGATGCTGGGTCTATGATGCATTTTATTTTTTTGTTGATAGTTTTCGATGAAGCCACAGATACTACTCTTGTCTGAGACCTGTTGGCTTCATCCAGAGGGAGATGTGTTCTATTTTCTTGGATCATGGGGAACAATGAGGATGGGTATGGGGAGATGGTCGTTTAGGGTTGATTGTCAAAAGGTTTTTTTGATTCCTGGTGGTGGTTTTGAGTTTCTGTGAATAATAGGAAGAGGCCGCCAAGGCGCGGAGCGATGAGTATAGCCCATTAGGAGAACCCGTAAAGAAAGCCGGAGCATAAATCCAAGCTTCTGGTAATTTAATAAATTACTTGAACTGTTTTTTCTTTCTTTGTTGAATTATTTATTTCTCTTTTGGTATGTTGGTTATCTAAAAGCATCTTTGACTTGTTTTAGTACTTTCGTCACAACTATGGCATTGGCATGGGCCTTTGCTCAACTAGACAGAGCTCGATCATGGCAAACGAAGGAACTCAGACCCGATCTAGACAACTTGAGGAGCAAGTTAGAGCTATGAGAGAATCAATGGATAAGATCCAAGCAGATCTAGCCGAACGGATGCAACAACAGAGTGAAGAGTTTAAAGCTCAAAAACAATTACAACAACAACAGTTTGAGAAGCAAGTAGTTGAGTCTATTTTTGAAATACAGAGAGAGGTTAGTGGCTTCAACCTCACACAAAGAGGGATAGAGGCAACACCTTTTTACGCCAAAAACTCCAATTTAGACTAAAACTGCAGGGGCAATAGAACAATTTAGAATATGCAGTAGTGTTAGTTGTTTTTTACATCTATTAGGCATTTTTGCAAATACATGGAGGGGAGTGGCCTTGAGTTTCTCGCCCCTTTGCCTTAGGATTCGTTAATTCTCTTTCTCGATGGGATGGGGAAGGGATATAACTCAGCGGTAGAGTGTCACCTTGACGTGGTGGAAGTCATCAGTTCGAGCCTGATTATCCCTAAACCCAATGTGAGTTTTTTCTATTTTGACTTACTCCCCCGCCAAGCGAGCCAGCCTGATACCGACTTTCATTGATAGGCCATGAAACATAGAGAATGGGAACTTGTTCGCACGTACCTCGACCGCAGGTCTGATAATTACGAGTGTGCTTTCGCCCACAGCTTCTGTTGCTTAACCGGCTCGTGGTGTTTATGGTCCTGACCCGGTACAGCCGCTAAGCTCATTTTGCATTTCCAAGTGTTGTTACTAGCCTCGAGAGAGATGTTTCACAGGATTCACCCGCACCGGACGAGTTAAGCGCTAGGCGTTTTCTCGCTGGTTAGCGCATCCGTGTACCAATCATTTATATCCTCCTTTTATCCCACAAGAACCACATGCATGGTTTACGAACCCAACTGCTGTTGTTCAGGGCTACAAGAAAGTGACATTCTGGATGACTAAAGATCTCCATGATATAGTGAAACATTCTTTCTGCCACGAGCCACCCTTCCACAATATAATTAACCTGAATCAATATTGGGGTTGCTGGGGAAATGTCATGATTGAAAAAGATCGATTAACATATATTGGATTAGCTGTTATGATAGCTACCTTTCTAACAACTGGGATACTGAAAACAGCTCAGCCGATGCTGGCGTGATGGAAAAAGATCAAATAACATGTATTGATAATGATAGCTACCTTTAGAACTACTAATGTACTGATACCCTTATCAACTAAGGTACTTATTCCTCAGCTGACGTCACCATCACTACTAATAAGGCCACTTTCTTTTGTATCGGGCCGCAACGCAGTAGAAACAGATAGCTGAGTAGAGAGTACGGCCGAAGCATCCATAGCTTAGCGATTATGTTCTGATAGATAAGGATTAGACGGATGTAGACAACCAAGAAATCTAAGGTGAACCAATAGAAATAGAGTCTGGTGGAAGCGGTCATCCCGTGGGGAGAGACTCCAGAATATGATAATATGATGACTCCGCTGCGCTGCTCTGCTGACTAGCCGTTTCCTCTTCTAAGTAAATAACCTGCTTCAGTTCATGCTCCTTGCTGGCATAACCATATTAAGCTGCATTGGATAAACAATCGAAACTCAGTAATTGTTAATAGTAGGGTAGCGAAGTAGCCGGGGTTGCACGCTTCATAAGAATTCTAGTATAAGGAAGCGACGGGAAGGGAAAGGTGATTACAAAATACAGATACGTAAGGGTTGTGTTTATTGACTATCACAGGAAAATGGGAAGAATTTCTCACACATGGTATCAGAGCTGATACCTTCACCCAAACCGTAGACGCCGGCGGTGAAGAAGGAGGTGAGGGCGCCCGCTTTGATTAGGCTTACTGTAAGTTTGTTTTAAGCGGAGGATAAACGTGTCAATGTACAGACTTTGTTAAAAGATTTTGAAACAACCATCAGGGAACATGTAGAATTAGAGCTGAATCCAGAGTTTAAAGCGGCAAAGTTAAAAGGGAAAAAAGCGCTTTCTGAATATCTGAATCATAAGCACAAGAAGAGTCAAAAGACTCCTCGTATTCGTGGAGAACGTAATTACCCGATTGGGAGTCTGTTATATGATTACTTACTCCAGAAGGGTGTTCTGTCTAAGTGTCTAGTTGCGCCCGAGACCATAAAGAGAAAAAGTAAGAAAAAAGGTGTTTCCAAGTACAAGTGTAAAGGCGTCTATGCCAACTGTAATTTTGCGTTGGATGAGATACCAGTCAGTGTTGCCATACCCATGATATGCCGACCAGATGGTTGGTGTCTAGATCACAAGCCTGGTTCGCGGTATCTGAAGTATATAGAGCCTATGCTAAGGAAACGAATGGATGACTTTATGAAGGATTTCAACAATGATAAGAAAATATTATCAGAATTTTATACTCTACAGTTGCAGAGTCTAAATAATCTGAGTGGTGGATACCTAACAGGACAGTCCAAATTTGGTAAGATGAAGAGAGACAGGGGATTGGTAACTTCACATGAAGCTGATGATCATGAGATTCATTATACTACTTCGGGTCAGCATGGTGAAATCATAGCAGCAGAACGCATCAACAGGTTACAGGATCAACCATTTAGCATCAATGTCAACTTCCTGAAGTTTATGAAAACTGAATGGAAGCATTTGGAGATGTATGGGCTTGTAATGCCAAAAAGTCTGGCTTCAGTTAGCATAACAGATGCCTTAAATAAGATCAGAGAAGTTTATAGCAGTCCACAATTCGCATCTCTTGAGAAATATGATTTGGATGAATTAATAAGCATCCTCCTGAAAAATATACAGCGAGCCACATTCGAAGAAGCTACACTGGAACTAGCCGAAGCACTGGTAGGTTACAAATTCTATTTGCCTATTTATCTGGATTTCCGGGGGCGCAATTATCGACGCGGTGTCTTTCATTTTCACGAGAGAGATTTCATGAGATCACTCTTCCTCTTTGCGACACCAAATAAGAACAAATATGGGGCAGCGCAAAAGCTGAATGATGGCGAGTTAGAACGTTTTTATTCTGCAACTGCATTCCATTATTATCATAATCTATTCCCAGATTCTAGTGTGGCCAGGGACTGGTTTAAAGCGTACGTAATAAATGACCTTAAGAAAGAGAATATGGATGATTCCGGTATTCAACAGTTTTATAATACTCAAGAATTGTTACAAAGTGCACGTAGTGCTGATAAACCGTTTCCGTTTTTATCAGGTTGTCAGGCTGCTCTAAATCACGATGTATATACAATTCAACATATGCCTATAACGCAAGATGCTTCTGCTAGCGCATATCAGATCTTGAGTTTTTTTTTTACATGTCCTTCGTTGGCCCAGCATACTAATATGATCAGAACGATTAACAAAAATACTGGTGAACCTGAGATACAGGATATATATAAGAGCTTGCATAAAGAATTATTCGATTATGCGGGTCAGCGTGGCAATTCTGAGGAGATGAAGTACGTGCGCAAGCAAATTGAGGTTACATTTAACCGACCAATCATGAAAAGTATATTTATGCCGATTATATATGGTAAAACTAAGAGTACTACGACCTCAGACCTTGCTAAAAGGAAGGTATGGGATTATGCTACCGTCAATAGTATAGTCGATGTCTGTTTCGACTTCTGGGATTCTAAGTATAAGCGTATTAACAACTTGATGGAGTTGGTCAAAAAGATCAGCTGGATCGCGTGTAAATTGGATTTTCCGGTGGTATATGGGAATTTCTTATATGAAACATTCCAAAATTACTGTAAGACAATTACTAAGACAATAACGATTTACTACGACAGTGCACGAAAAAAGAAATCAACGCTAATAATAAAAGAACCCTCAACAATTAAAGACTCAGTGAAGACTACAACTGCCACCTTTGCGAACTTCATCCATCAGAAGGATGGCTTGCTGGTTCAGAATATGCTTAATCAAATATTGTCTTATGAAACACAGAAAGATTGTCATATACCAATATACACAATTCATGATAACTTTCTCACTACTATAACGCATGCAACAAAATTACCAGATTTCTATAGAAAAGCATTAATAATGTTAGGACATCCTTTAATTATCATAAATAAATTCATATTTGATAATCTAATTAAACACGCAGTGGATCTAGGTATTAGTGGAGATGACTTCGATAATCAGATCGATAAACTGCACTTAGATATCACATCGTTATGTTACAGTCATAATGCATACATAAAAAGGAATGGTCATCCTGGCTCTTACGAATCTTTGAATTATCACCAATATGAACGAGCAATAGAGATGATTACGAAAGCCCAGCAGGAGTTTTCTCATAAAGATAAGATTCAGAGCCATCCAATTCTCCGTGATGCAAATCCAAAAGATTTGAATGAAATTATACGCTTAATGTGGTTCCAGCAACAGATGACGATTTATGTGACAGTGAATTACCCCATACCCTTCACACCGACTTTCCTCAAAAGTTGTCTTGATTATTGTATCATAAATCTGGATATGAAGAAAGATAAGAGTGAATTTCATAAAAATATGAACATCCTCTTAAATTGTTACAATGAATACTGTCATTCACTCTTGAATGCTCAAGGTTGTAAGGAATGGAAAGAATATTGGGAGAAAGTACACCCATCATATAATACCGGGAAAGATGACTACTGTATTCACCACTAATTCGGTGTTATGATTCATCTCAAACAATATTCTACATTCAGGAAGATCGTACATTAGGTTAGTAGTGATCCTAAGGGGGATCATGAGGCCACCGGATGACAACCGTTGTGTGTTCGGTGGGATAGAAGAGTGGGCAAGTGGGCTTCTATCATGGTTTGGAATTGTCATAGGTCGATTGATTCTATTCAATTGAATGAAAGAGAAGACCGTTGGAAGAAAGAGAAAAGGGGCCGGGCTATGCACTTCAAGAGAACCAACCCAAGAAGCACTCAATAAACTATTCTATATTGTCCTGGCGGCCACCAGATCAAGCTAGCAGGAATGGGTACTACAGCACCGGGGTACGATCGATGGAAAGGGATATGAAACTATTTTAGATGCACGCTCTAGCTCTAAAGCAAGCTTATACGCACTCATAAAGGTGCCGTCTAGTGCCGTGAAGATAAACCGATTCTCTGACCATCCCTCGAGATAGCCTTTGATTCTCTTTAAGGATCCGGGAGCCATATAAGGATGAGTTAGCCGTAGGATATGATTCCTTCTTGGGAAGGGATCGAGAATGATGCTGCAAACAAGATAAGGGATTCACCAAGGCTGTATTACTATGGAAATGGTATAGAGCTAGCCCAGATAGAAAGAATAGACAGGAGGATTGTTTAAACGAGATGAGAAATTACCTTCTCTTTTGATTGGATTCTGTGCAACCACTGCTTGATACGCATCATAAGTATGCTTTATTAGCTTATTGAATCAGGGAAAGATAGGACGTTCTAAACCCAACTCACGTACCACTTTCAACTGTCTATCATATAGAATAGTGGATTCAGCTGTTTTCATAGGTCAGTAGCAGTCTTGTCCCCATATGTTCAATCTATACAAGAAAGAAGAAGGAATTACAGCTTTTTGCGACTATACAAGAAAGAAGAAGGAATTACAGCTTTTTGCGAATCACTTCAAATGCTAGAGGGAGGTTTTAAATACCCCCACCTGAGGCAAATTGACTGGTGATATACATACAAATAATCATTGCTGATAAAAAGCCAGCAACACATTTTTGATGTTTCTCATCTCCCTGTAATTTCACTTGGTCATAATCATTTAGATCTGCTACACGTCTAAAGGTTTCATCGTTAGCAAATAAGTCAAATACTAATGGTTGTATATCTTTTGTATAGAGGAATGAGATATGTTGATAACCTTCCACAACTGCTGCATGATTATAGAATTGATGAATTGATAATGATCTAACGGCGTCTGGTATGATCATAGGGTCAGCCCCACAAGGTACCATCTTATACCATACTGAGCACGCTACCCCTGTGCTTATTAGTGCAACAAACGAGCAGTAGACATATGCTGCCTTTTCTGGGGAATAAAATAGACTGGTTAATTCCAGTTTCACGTTATATATGTTCTCAACATTCAAATGAGATTTAATACCACCACCTATGTATGTCTTTGGTATTAAGTACATTTTCCAAGGATCCATACTCAATCTGCGCTTTAGAGTTAACAAACCTAGTGAATTATATATAGATTGCAACATGGAATCATTTCGTTCATAAAACGGTTTCTTATTGAGCATAGTGTAGAACTCCCACTTTGACATTGGTTCCTGTATCTCAACAGGATTGGCATAATCTGTATGTGGCATATTTCGATGTGTTATCCAAAACTGGTTTGGGCCTCGAAAATAGAGGCATTTGAAGATTGGTATTGTTATACTAATGTGATCTCGAATCTTTGTAATAAGAGTAGACGACTCCTTACTCGTTGATGTTGCACCCACTTCACCACTTGAACTATCACAGGGGTCATCCCTTCCTCTTATTGGATTCCATTTCTTGTTCTGATTAGTTTCACCTGCTTGATCATTTGGATTCGTTGCTTGGTCATTTCTAGTACTAGTTCCTTGATTTGTTTTGTCATTTGGCAACATGATTCTGTCAAGAGAATCAGAACTGTGATTTGAGAAAACATCATTGTACTCAAAGTACAGTCGATTCATAAATGAAGTAATATAGGAAGTCATAATTGATTTCTTTTCATTATTAGGGATTTCATTGGTTTTAGGATTTTCTAGATAGGATTTTACAGATATCAGAACCTTGATCTATGTGATATCCGTGTTTTACCTTGCTTGTTGTAGCGATAGCCTCCAGTAGTTTGAAGGAGAAATGACATATAATAAAGAACTAGCACATAATAAATAAACAACTAACACAGAAACTGGATTCTCTCAAAATGGATTACGGTGCGGCCAGGTCCTCATGAAATGGTTTAAGGTGGGTTTCGGATAAATCAGGTTCTCATGAAATGGTTTCAGGGGTGGGTTACGGAGATTCTACTGAGACTTCGTGGACATATTAGATACTACCTCATTTCCTATCTTTTTTCTTTGAAGAAAGAACATATTGGAGATTCATTGATTTGGGTAAACGCCTTCTTTTGCTCCTCTTACTCTTAGCTGTATTTCTCTCTGCTATACCGGAATCTTTCTTCACGTTAAGCTTAAGCTGCATTCTCAATTCCTCATTATCAACGAGAAGATTAGTGATTAGATTGATCGATCTAGTGCTCTCTGCCAACTGTCCATTTAGCTCTTTAGTGCCCCAGACAACTGGTTTGGTACCGACCCATCTCCCATCTGAGTCGAATACTTTCACTCTCTTTTTACTGGCATTTGAGAGAGTAAAATGTTGTTCTTGTGATAAGACCTTAAACTCCTTCCAATTGATCCTAAAATTGTTATTATAACTGATAATTTGTGCTTCAGAAAGTGAATCTAACTGATTGAAAAAAAACTGTTTTTCCACTTGATCTTTAGGAAGTCCCTTATAGCGCATAATATCCTTATTTCCTTTTAGTTTAGCTTCATCAAAGGGAATCAGAGCATAACACTTAGGTGCCAGAAATATCCCCATTTTTAGCATCCCACCATATTCTAGCTTGAACTTACCAAGCTCAGTCTCAGACACATCCGCCTCTGGGAGAGGATTAGACAAAACCACCGAGTCGGTGTCCGTGTAGTGACAGTCATCTCTTTGAATAAATTTATGCATATACATGCGACCATAGGCCGTAATAGCAGCCGACATCTGAGGACTTGTATTCACTGGTGGTTGCCAGGGACCAGAATTCTCATAGACATTTCGAATGTAATGCAACATAAATACATCACCAATCTCTTCAAGGCTCTCCATTGGACCACCGCTATCGAGATATTTCATTGATTGCTCAAAAGTGAGCAATTCTGTGATATTACTTTCAGGTGCTATAGCCAGCCGGCCATATAAAGAATTGAGCAAAAACTTAAGGATATACGAGTAGACTTTGTGACCAGCACCTTTGGCTTTCAATCTTCTCGCATACAGATCTATCACATATTTATCAAACGGACTATCCATTGGCTCAAAAAGATATCCACAAGTACAAGCAATTATCGTGTAACCTTGCGTTACGGCATACTTGAGTTCTTCTGTAAAGTACACACCAAAAAAGGCTCCTGTAGGATAGTAAAGACCTTTCTCCTCAGGATGTCGTGTTGGTAAATACGGTTTGTCCACTCCTTTTGGGCATAGAATTAATGCTTCAACGAATCCGAACATATTATCATCTAGTTTTCGACCGGTTAAGTTCTCATGCCAGACAGGTTTGCCACCAGGGAATTTATTGCCCACCATGGCAAAAGGGTAGAGGGAATTCACATCATACACATAGACATTTTCCACAAAGGGGGTATACACATCACTATGCCCACCATAGTAGCCCCTCCTAATGAACTTATCTGCATTCTGGTTTGGGATAGACATTCGATGCTTGACATCGTCGTAGTAATCTTGCCGAAAAATGGCCAAGGCTAAAGAGGCTATTGTTCGCTTCGTGACGACATCCACAAGAAATTCTGTCCAAAAGAAATCTTGTGTCAATTGCATGCACCTACCTAATAGTAGAACGTCTTGGCTGAGATAGCTTTTATAACGGGCAACATCATCTTTATTATTTAATGATTCCAATGTCACTGTAGAATGATCCAACACTTCTTTACAACCTAATTCTGGACACATTTCCTTTGCCAACGTGTTTAGTGAATCTGGTAGTAGTAAAATCGAACATCGCATAGTTAGAAGTAATCTACCCTCCTCTTTTTTCTCATTCTCATTAGTTTGCACTTTTTTTAAGATACGTATTTCATAAACTGTACTATTTCGTACAGAAGGTTTCGTTATCAACAGGATTATTTTTCACTTTTTCAATCGGAAGGCGGAGGTAAACTCCCCAACTCGATCAATGGGCGCTCATTGGTCTTCTTAAAACTCCCCAACAGGCGTAGCTGTCGATTGGGGGAGCCTCGAGCATCCAGTATATGACATTAAGATTCCCCAATGGAGTAGTCGAAAAATCAAACTAGCATGTAAGCGAAGCAAGAAAAAGGCTTTCTATTTTGCTTTTCCAGATCATTTTTCCTCAATCTGATACATAGCGGTCGGACCAACTCAACTAGAAGAGTCAGTCTTTTACTTAAGGTATGGCTGTGAGAAAGAATACCGATCCGATCAAGATGACCAAGAAATCTGGATGACCGAGAAATCCAATGCCATTGTTCTAAATAAAATCGACCTAGAATGCATTTTCTTGGGTTTTGAGTCCTCCAATGGAACTCCGCCGGGGTCTCATCTGAGGGGAGGCAGGCCCTCGTTAAACGAATCCACCTTTCCCGAAGGGAGTAAAGCCTTTATTTTAAAGTTTATATCTATAATGTATTTGTAATAAAGGGATAATCTATTTGAGAAACAGGTTTCTAATTGGTATTCCTCTTTCCCCATGTCAGTAGCTTCTGTCTTATGATTCCCTTTCACAACCCATTCCAACAATCTATTCGTCGTAAGCCCTTCTAGCAGCAATCCAAACGTCCCTCCATCTGCATCTCCCTAACAGTCTCTGCACGTGGATCTCTTCTACTAGTGATTCAATTGGGGCCAATCCTGCCGCATCCACTTCCTTCCATCAATTAGTGGAATCCCCAAAAGCGGAAGAAGTTCTTTGCGCTAAATACCTTCTTTGCAAGCCGTGGTCCCACAACGGACCGAAATGGCCATCAGAAAGCAGATTCATTTTCTGATAGAAAAAGCCACTTTCTCGATTCAAGATCTCCGCTTCCGCTCCTTATTTGGATCATGTGCATTTTAGCCTTATTTCTATTTCTAGTTCTAGACTCCTCTCAAACTAGCCTTTTTGAGGGCTTGCTCGTTCAAACGGAGATTTCATATTCATATAGTCTCAAATGGGTTCTACCTCTAGGTTTCTTTACTCCACTTTCACTCTTCCAGAAGTGAGGCTAAGACGGAGGTTAAGACATAGGCTTGTCGGGCCCTCCTACGCTTTGTTATAGCCCACGTAGGGCTGATACCCTTCATATCTATCCTATGACAGCTCGATATCGACGAATAATTTAAAGAAGATGGTCAATCTCCATAGGAGTCAGACGAGAACTCACAATAACAGGATATGTATTATCATATCCAAGAAACTCATATCTCAAATGCTCAGGAAGAGGTTTCTGATCTACCTTAGGAGCTGCAGATGGTATAAGATCATAAGTAAGAGAAGCCCCCTGAGAAGAATCAATTAGAGCTACAGGAGATGGATCAATAGAAGTATGCTCATTATAAAGAATAGACTTCTCATCCTCCAATGCTGACACATCCTCTGAACTCAAATATGTCTCAGTAACACACTCATCAATCACATCAATGGTGAAACACTGGTCTGGACAGTGAGGAAGGTGAGTTGGATGCCTCATGTCAAATGATACTTTCTCCTCACCAAATTGAAGCGTGAGCTTAGCATCTTTCACATCGATGACAGCCCCTGCAGTAGCTAGAAAAGGTCTCCCCAAAATAATAGGCTCGCTCTTATCCTCCATCTCCAAGACAACAAAATCAACTGGAAATGCGAAGTTACCAACTATCACAGGGACATCAACCAAAATGCCTGCCGGATGGCGATAAGTGCGATCAGCAAGCTGGAGAGTCATGGTAGTCGGCCGTACATCACCCAAAGGTAGTGCCTCGCAGACAGAGAGGGGAATCACACTCACACTAGAGCCAAGATCACATAAAGCATGGAAACTTTGAGATCCTATCAAGCATGGAATACAGAAACTGCTTGTCTTCACTTGACTTCTCAAACCGTTCTGGAAATGGCAGCTTCGGCTTGGCGGGTGGAACTGAAGTAGAACTGATTGATGATGGATCATTAGGAGCTATAGCAGGTGGTGTAGAAGAACTAGGCTGTCCAGCAGTAGTAGTGGACTGCTGAGTGCTCAAGTAAACATCAGGCTTCGTAGATGGATCAAAAATGGGGGCTCAACCCGGCTTTCTTTTTGACCGAGAGTAGTTCGGGAACAAGGATAAAGATAAGGAAAGGATTCTTAGCCGAGTAGGCACGCGCATATCCATATCTACCATATTCTTTACAAATCACTCCCCAGAATTGGTTTAATAAAAGAAAGAAATACAGGTTTGGATTAGATATCTTCGGAAGCCACTTTATCCTTATTATTGGATAAAATACCCGTGGTTCACCCGTAAAATAGGTTTAGTTTAGCTACATTCGCGAAGAAAACATGTATGTTAATATGCACCGGCGGGAGCCTTCGGCGGCACAGAAGACTAGGGAGAACCTCGTTTGACCAAGATGCGTTCGGTTCGCGCCATTGACTACATCATATTCATATAGAAGGAGTCGAGAAAGAATCAATCACAAGCGGTCTTTACTGAAGGAAACCCCCAATCTGTGGAATTCGACTCGAATAGTTCGGTCGAGCACTGGGCTCCTTGCCCTTAATGCTTATACTTATGCTGGGGCCCATGATGAAGGGGTCCAGCCGGCCTGCTGATACCCTTTGGGGGTTCACGTGCTGTTAAAAGAGCGACTGATTGATACCTTCCCTGCCTTACCTATTTCTTCTTGCCTGCTTCTACCGGGGTTCATAGAACCAAGGTGGTGCTACACTCTCGTCTTGAATGGAACTTTCTCTAACAGCATTCCCGGGTGTGATCTACCAAATAGAGCCCAGCCCCTCTTCCTGCCCACGGAACAAATAAAGCAAGCCGTTGGTGGCAAAAGAGTAGGCTTTTCTCAACCGGAGGGTAAGGTTTACTAATCATGCGAGGGCTGCACCCACAGTTGACTTTACTTTTATTGCCATATCGCTTTATGCCACGATCTGTGATGTGGCCATTCTACATATGGATTTATCCTACCTTTTCCCCTGCATCATAGGGTCTCTCTGACTCCGTTTCTCTATTTCTTCTTTGGAATTGGGGGCTCTGGTCGGGGACGAACTTCGATCTTTTCTTCCTTTTTTTAGGATAAAGCGCTTGCTGCGCCTTTAACAGCTTCTGTTGGGGGAGAGACAGAAGCATCTGCCGGCTATTCATATCAATAGATTCTTTTTGCAAAAGATGAAGGTCCTGGAGTGCCTATATTCACAAGGAAAAGAGGCGAGAAGTATTTGTGGGACTTCAGACGCCCTGTATCTACCTGACCTAGCTTTATTGCTTTAAACTACCGCAGGGAGGAGGGAACTACTAGTGCTGGTATGTATTATGAGCATTGAACGCTGCACAGAAAGTAAAGGGAAGGCGTTTTCAACATGCAGTTTAGGCAAAAGAAAAGTCGCGGAGGAAATGGATTGGATATGTGATCTACCGGAAATATGTTCCTAATAAAAAGAAAAAGGATCCTGTCTAAATCCATCCCCGATTCACAAATTTCTGGCGCATAAAAACAGAGTCAGATTCTCCGAGAAAACCACCTGCAAAAGCTCTGCCACGATTCCTTGTCTAATAATAAAGGCATTGGGATGAAGCGGTAAGTGGCACACATGACCTACCATCCGCGGGAATCTACTAACCACAAGGGCGTTAAGAGAACTCTTACTGGACTGGAAACGGCTAGTGCACGTCGAATTTGAGAAAATGTTACCTGAGAGTGCTTATGGCTCACCTTCCTGCTTCCTAGATTTTCCCGGATTCCACTAATAAGAAGCGCCCTCTTGCGGGAGAAAGTCGCCCATCATATCTATAGAATAAGACCCCCAATCCTGCGGTGCCATCCACGTCGCGCGCTTGATTCCTTTCTGTTCAAAACCATATCCTTTCTTTGCCTATTAGACTACCAATTCTATCTGTGATTTCGCTCTGGTCACTAGTATTTGTATTATCGAATATCTCCTTTTCACTACTAGTGTACGATGATTCTATGTGAGTTGTATGATCAATGAAGTAATTTTATTCTGATTGCATTTCTCGGATTTCTCAAAGTCAAGAAGGAAGTTTCTAATATCATTCATATTATAGCTATCTTTAGTCCCTATGTAAAAATAAGTAGAATATTGTTGTAATAGTAAAATGAAATTGAGAATCATTATTTCTTTTTTCTGTATCTTTTTTGTTTCGGGATTATGTCGAATGATGTCAATACCCGTGTTGTGGCGTAAGCCACCTCTAGCGTTGTTGCTGGCTAGAGAAAGACACCCCTTTATGTATATAGCCAGTATTTAACCAGACCTATAAATGATGGCCGTTGATCGGTCCCTCTTTTTCAAGCTTATCTTTATAGACGGCTGGGTGTGGGGGGTACCTTTCTTTAGAACAAGTATTCGTGATCCCTCATACTGAAATTGTAATGTTAGATCTTGTAGCCCCACAAGGCCTACTGATCGATACCCGCTATCTTCTTCACTAGCATAGGAACAGGCGTTAGAGGCACCACTACTAGGTCTTAACTCAAAAAGCCGTGCATAAATCTTCTTGTTTTGGTCGAGGTAGTATCAAAATATGTTGTTTAGGCGGCAAGAAAGAGAGGACATAGGTAGTTGGCTCTGCCTCTGCCTGCCATATAAATTAAGCATACTATGAGGAGGAGGATGAGGGTAGTTTGATTGGAAGGCAGCCACATCCTATATTAGGCCTTGGCGCCTCAAAGCCGCAGTCACTGTTATTAAAAACACCAGCAAGCGAAACGTCTTTTGAAACATCTTCTGGTGCCATTTATCCCGAAACTAACATAGTCAGCTGAACAGATTGTTCGTTGCCTATATCCAGCCCTGGCGTGCCGTAAGTTCGTAGTGCGGGTTGGCTTTCCTCGGCTGCACCTTGAAAAGGAAAACGCTCAAAAACGGGGTCTATAAAGTAAAAACTCTCTCCTCTTGATCCGGAAACATTCTTATTTGGCGCTGGGCAAGGTCACTACTGACAATAAAAAAAAAGGGATATAGTCGCCAGTAGAATTGTTTTCTAGATTTTTTTTAGAAATCAATTGTATCAAGTTAGTGACTCTATAGGAAGGGCTTTATTGGTACATCTAGAGAGGAATGAGGTAATTAAAACTATCAAGTAGATTGATGAAAATGGGATTGAGTTCAAAGAAGTGAATACAAATAAGGAACACGTCCGTATAGGTAAAATAAGCAATGTTCTCTTTCAATGGAAGAAGATCTTAAACTGAGCTAAAAGAGGTATCAAAATCCGTTGGCAAGAGAGAACTACAACCCAGGACTTGCTATGATTATGTTGCACTTTCGGGTCTTGTGCCTGTGGTCTTAAGCCTTCGTTTGTCATAATGATGTAAGTTTATCCTATTTCTCACCTATTTCGAGAGAAAAATACCTACTGCCAATGAGATCAGATACTTGGATCCGAGGATCAGATAGGCAAGCTGTACAATCCATTTGTCGATCAATTCCTCGGGTCAAGGGGCGCACCTATGATGTATAAGCCTTCTTGACTTCTCAAAACAGGGAAATATTCCTTCTGGCCTTAGACCAATGGATACCTTTTTCTTAGCCTTTATCCCAAGTCTGGTTTAATGATCAAGCAGCGGGGTACCGATTATCCTCTTTTTGCCGGAGGAAGCGAGGAAACAGAGCTAACGGAATTGAATTGTCAAGCTCATGACTCATAAGGAGGTCAGTCAGGCTCATCCCGGCCTGCCACTAGATCATGACTATATACCCGGATCTCATTCCTTGAAAGATCCCAGGTCGCTTCGCTTAATCAAAGATAATAAATATCATCGCTGCTTACGAATGCCATCCAACGAGGTAGAACCACCTTCGTCTCCTTATGGAGTTTCAGAACAACGTCCACTTGGATAAAGTATACTAGTTAGCCGCAGAAAAAGACGAAAGCGAGCCAAAACATGTAAATCATGGGCCTAACAAAAGAAGGGAACATCCACTGCTGAAATACAATACACTTGCATCGTCGTTAAACAGGAACTCAAAAACGGCACTATTGCATTGGAATTATGGGATTGAGTACATCAAGATGAATAAATTAACGTAATAAGCGATATTATAAAAAGATTCGGTCATGCCAGAAACCTCAGTGTGCATGAAAAAAGGGTACAAAGAACCTGAGATGCAAGTAATGGCTGAATAGCCAGCCTTGGGGAAACACTAGCCCAAGACAAGTGTCATCCGGACTTACTTGATTGATTGAATCGAGAGATGGAAATGCCATTGAGAGATTAGAAGGGATAGAGACAGAGACCCCGATACTTCAGATAGAGGTCGTGCTTCTGCTCAGTCCAAAAGATCAATCTGAGTGAGGATAAGGTGGTTTATGTTAGGGTCCGAGAAAGCAACTTGACATGCCAATCCTAACAAGAATTCCACTCTTTCTGGTCATGTCAGAAACCACCTCTTGGAAAGCAGATCGAAAGCCAATCGTTTCAGAAGATGATGACCCGCGTGTCTTGTGCTCCTACGTTCCTGTCCCAGCATACAGTATCGAAAAAGACTGTCTCTTATTTGTGATTTGTCTGAATCAGCGTATATTAACTAATACTACTTTATCCAGTAAATAATTAATGGAAAGGTCGTCTTTAATTCAAAAGTGCATAAGCAAGCAAGGAACGGAAGGCATGCTAACTACACTACTAGAGTCAAGAAAAAAACTACACTACAAACCAAACTACTTGAGTAAGAATCTATTCTTTTTGCTTATTCGTAAGCGCATGAAGAAACTTATTTCACTCTAGCAATGAGCATAAATAGTTGACAACATAGTTGTATTAATTCTTTCTTTCCTCTTCCTACTACTACACGGCTATAATCGTTATATATTCTATTCTTTTTTTTAGACTCTTCTTTCTGCATCTCTTTTCTTTCCATTGTGAGTAAAAGGGAACAGCAGTGGCTCAAGTATGTTCATTGGTATCATACTGTGGCAGTAGATCCTGGTGTCTTTCTCTCAGCTTTCAGAAGCACCTTTCGTCTCTCGTAGCTGTAAGGAAGGCAAGGAGAAGATCCGCATATTGTCCTTATGGGTCCTCTTTATGATGAGGTTGCTAATAAGGGTGGGTAAAGTAGTCCCAATGCTTTTTCCCTCGGTAAGGAACACTTATGGCATCTAAGGTACGCAATTTCTTGTGTTCGCGTTTAGCTCCTTGAACAACTTTGTATCATTCGATACCACTAAGCAGCGGTTAATCGGACATTCCAGAGAGTGAGAGGTCCTTCGGGAAAGAAGAAGCCTAGCCTAACATTGAAATAAAAGTGCCGTAGAGCTCGGTAAGCCGGTGGGCTAAGACAGGCTACGTAAGGCTAAGTAGAGCTTTCCCCCTTCCTAAGTGAAAGTGGAAACGCAGTCTATGGTCTGGATATAACATCCCCTTTATCAATTCCTTTCTGGTCAAGATAAATAGGTAAAGCCAGCTTTTAAGGTAAATTCAAAAGGCAAGTAAGAAGTTGCAGGAAGGTTTGAAGAGATGACTGACGTAAAAAGCCTTTGAGCCTCTTTTTGAAAGCTTCTTCCATCAAGTTACTCGAAAGCCGTTCCAATCAAGGCAAGAGCCAGAAGTAGACCGACTTGTAGATCGGGTAGCAATAGGCTATGACATAGCTCACTTTACCAAGAACATAGGGCGTAAGATCAAGCGGTTCTTCCACCGAAAGATGGGGATCCTGTCTCTCCACAAGGGTTCCCTTTCTATCGAACTGGCCTTGGCGAGTCGCTTTAATTCCACTGGAGGGTTGTAGCTAGACCAATTCTCTACATTGTTATTATTGTCCTCCCGACCGATCGATCACATCCTAAACTCTGTATGTCAAGCTAAGAGTAACCATAGTCTCAGCAAATAGATAGTCTCCTTCCTTTGTTACCGGTCTTCTTATAATGCCGGGCCACGCCCAGAAGTTTCCCTAAGTGACATGGCTAATAGGAATATTACAGATTGCCTCAGCGTCCATTTTAGATTCCCGTCCATATCTGTTACGGTTTGTTTCCTAGAGCAGCACTTAGGAGCAGTTGGAAAATAAACCACTTTCAACACCCGGGCGCTAAGAGACATAGGATCTTGTAGAATCCGCCAGGCTTGCCTAGCCAAGATAGCCAGATTCTCAATTTCAATGTCTCTAAATCCCATGCCTCCCATATACTTCGGCATCGTCATCAAGTCCGACGAGACCCATGCCGTCTTCCTTCCTTTCTCCATTCTTGCTGCTAAACCAGAACGCTCTAATCAGCGACGTTATGTGCTGATACAAACAATCCCCTCGGTAATTTGAAGCATGACATAGAATATGTAGATACGGCTTGGACAAGAGACACTTTATCAATACACTTCCTTTCCCCCCACCGACAAAGTCTTCTCGATCCAACCTTGAACACGTTTCCACCGACTTGGCCAGGTTAAGAAAAGAGAACAATTCGAGATCATCTTCCACTTGTCCTTTTACCACCGCGGTTACTCTTAGCCCATAAACCCATACAAAGCCATAGACCATTTAGTAGCGCATCGCGAAGGTGGCCCAGTCGCGCATCCTTACCTTTTCATATTTGTAACGAAAGTGGCGTTGACAGGTGGATTGGGTCCGACGGGCTGCCCTACTCAACTATCTGGACCAACTGTGTGACGAAATCCGCTAGGTAGAAATCGGGGGATCGCTCGGCGTCAGCAAAGGAAAAGAAAAAATAGCGGCTACCGGCAGATACATGACGGAACATATATGGTTTCCTGTGACGAATTGCTCTCAAACCGTGGATCTATGCCAAGAAGCTTATTCTCTGTCCGATAGCAGTAAGCGCCGATTGCCCGCCGGATGAGTATGATACCTTCGGGCAGGATCCTCCTAAACATTTGAATTGGCACTTTCCAGAATTGCTTATATGATGCTTCCATCTCGGTAGACTAGCGAAAGCCATCGCTCTTTCTTGATCGAGAAGAGAAATGAGGAGAAAGAGGCACAAAGCCCAAGGGCAGGCGTTGGGCTAACAGTAGGCCTACCCAAATTTCTAACAGAACGGTGTTTCGCAGGCATGACGAACTACTGCTTCAGAAAACTCACTTATTCGGTTGGTTGCTCTGATGGATGTAGGAATTCCTGTGGATCACCTGGGATTGGTGAACCAATGCTCCATTTGACACCAGCTAATACCAACCATCTTTATCGAGATCCATAGGTGGGAGACACAGTGCGGCACGGCACGGCCTAGGCTACTTTGTTTTTGATCAAGCCGAAGGGCGGGGACCATCCTCACTAGACTCTTCCTCTGACACTACTTCCTCATTGAAATCGTTAGAGGGATTCCGATATTACTCAGGGGTTTATTCCATGTTATGATGCTACAATGGGAGACTTTTAAGATGATGAAGAAAGGCTAATAAAGGAGTCTTCACTTCGGAGGATATAGTTGACCAGCTCAAGGACAAGTAAGGTACCGACGAGTCTCTGGGTGGGTATCCACAAGAGAGTCAAAACTAGACTCGAGAAAAGAGAATAGGGAGCCACATATACAGTCTTCTCTTCTTTCCCGAATCCCAGTACTCTCGCTTGATTCACTAGACTTGAAAAAACCGCAGGCTATCATCAACAAAAAGAAGATGGTTCACTGCCGGGGCAGTGGGAGCCACCACAATACCTTGTAAGTTCGATGATTCACTTCTGAGTTTTAGGAGGCACGACAGGCCCTCTGCTGCTAACAAGCATAAGTACGGAGAGATTGGATCTCCCTGGCGTAGTCCCCGAGAAGGTTTGAATTCCTCAAGACGCTCCCCATTGAAAAGAACCGAGAAGGTAACTGAAGTCACTAACCTCATAACCATATAAATCCCACCTTCGCTGAAAAAAAAGTGGGCTGGATAGCCGTCTGGGCCAGGGGCCTTTCTGGGGTACATCTGAAAAAGGTAACACTTCATCACCAGTAAAGGGCGCAGTCAATTGCTCATTCATTGCCTGAGATACTTTCCGAGGAACTGTCGACAGAACGAACATCCTCCATTCTTTCAGTACCTTCAGCAGTATAGAGATGTTTAAAGAACTCATTCGTCATCCCACTCATCTCCTCTGAAGGCTCTCGGTTACAACACCATCCGGCCTATTAAGGCTAGTTATAGTATTCTTCTTTTTCCGTCTACTTGCTCTCTGATGGAAGAAACGAGTATTCTTGTCACCATCAGTAAGCCACTGTACCCGTTACCTCTGTCTCCACATTATCTCTTCACGGTGATGTAATTCGACAAGACGGTCAGTAATCTTGATTTCTGCATGGGACGGTCCCATCCTGGATGGTTCATCCCTCATGCTCGCCAGGTCCTCGTTCAGTTTGCGTAGTTCCTTGCGTACATGACCAAACTCAGACACGTTCCACTCCGTCAACGCCTCCGTGAGGCAGCCCAGTTTCTGCTGCACCTCGCGTACACAAGAGGCCTTCTCTGCACCCTTACAAACCTGATCGACAACCTTCACAAAGTCGGGATGGGTCTCCTACATCAATTCATACCAGAACATTTTGTCTGCTACTCTGTTCGGCGCCCGCACTCTTGAACCCATAGCCTCGAGCAGGATGGGGCCACGGTCTCATTAGCTTGATCCGGTCGCGGCGCCAGCATCCACTCCCCCCCAATGCAAATCCTTCTCGGCATGCACCCCTTTCCCATGCTCAAGGTGCTCATGCCCCATCATACCACATAGAGCACAGAAGCGTGGTATTTTCTCAAAGAGAACCTGGTTGGCACTTCGTACTAAAAGTGAATGGAAAATGGTCTTGTGAACCTGCGCTTGCAACTGCTCGGCAGGATGAGAGCCAGGATGGATTCATTCTATTTAAGGAGGGTAAGATTAGGGCGAAGGTACATAAATGGTATCAGAATCATGGTTATCTATAAGGTTAATGACTCCCTCGATAATAGGTATGATTGCTAGTAGTTATGCGAGTCCAAGTCCCGGGAAGACTACACTTCCTGCTCTTCTTCCACTGCTTCAGCCCCAGCCTACTAGTTTGAAGGTTTCCTAATCTGATACAGGAACAATGCAAGGGTGAATCAATCAGCTTTAGCTGTACTTTTCCTTTGGAGTTTACCTTGTTTTTGAGTGGTATTTCAGGAGGAATTGGCAAACGCTGGATATCGAAGTCAGAAAGACCACTACGACCCTCTGGATTCTCTCTTCCAAACGAAAAATCTTAACTGATAAGACGGGAAGATATGTTGATACTACTCCGGTCCACTTCGGTGAGGTGCCGCAGCGTCGTCCGACCACTGCCCTATTCTACTTCGGTGGGATGGGGGCCCTCGCCGACGGCTTCCGGCGACGGGTGATAAAATATTCAGGTACGAGATCATGTGGGAATCTCACAATGGGTTTACTTCCATGCTGAAACAGGCTTGGCAAGGAGAACCAGGAGCAACTACGTTGCCGGATATACAGCGCAAGTTGGCGTCCCTTTCGGGCGCGCTTGATGTCTGGGGAAGGAGACTTTCGGTAGTGTCCGAAAGGAAATCAAGCAGCTCACGGAGAAGCTGACAGAAGGAAAAAGACAACAACTAACAAACAGAGTGCTGGCTCAGTTGAACAAAAAAACTAGGCCCTTTACTAACTAGCCTGGATAATCCCAATCAAGTTGATCAAAACAATCGATCTTTTTCTGAACAAGTACAATCTGGGCAAGCCCTTCGCCGGCCGAAAGCCTTATTACCCGTAATAGCGGGACAGAACTGAAGGTAGGTAGTACGAAAATACGACTCCTATTGTCTTATGCTTTACAGCTTGAACCGCCCATCCGCTTTAGAATCTAGGAAAACGTTACTATTGCCGCATTGGAATTATCTTACCCGAGGATAGGGGCCACTGACCCAGCCTCAACAAGAGGATGAAGAATATGGAAGAACTGGATAGCATTACTGTTAGACCCCTCCAAGTCTCTCTTTTCTGCTCTCTTCCTTCATTTATTTGGAGAGGAGCAAAGCAAGAGCGCTGGTCTCCCGCCATATGCACGCGCGGAAAGAATACGAGAGAGAGTTAGAGGCTGACCCACATGAGGTGAAAGCTCCCTTTTTGCGAACCTTTTTTCTTCCACTCCTTCATCTGAAGCCGACTAGTAGCAATAAATGCGATAATATTGACTTCCATAATCGAATTCTTTCTTTTTTTTTCGGGACCATAGATATGCAAAATTGGACTTCTGTAAATTCAACGGGATGACTTTTGCATCCTGATGATACTGAATCGGATCAATATTTGGAATAACAATATATGATCTATCAAATCGATTCATCATCGATAATTTCATAGTATAACATAGGAATTTTAGCAAAACAAACTCCGAATTGGGATTTCTTATTGGATCAGGAATCCCATTGCATTTTGCATCCTTTTCCATTTTGCTTCTTTCAGGCTGTTTTGGCTCGCAATAAAGCTAGGGTCCTGATCGAGCAAGAC